TACTAGCACCAATAAATTAAAACCTAGGGCGCGGGGTCGTAGTTATCCGGTAAAAAAATCTACCTGTCATATAAGTATTGTAATGAAAGATATATCTTTCGATAATGAATATAGAGAAGTAGGTTCGTTAAGAAGCGTAAAAAAATTGAGATGGAAAAATAAACATACAACTATAGGCTATCATAATATGTATAGTAGTGAGGGAATATGGGACAAAAAATAAATCCACTAGGTTTCAGACTTGGTACAAATCAAAGTCACCATTCTGTTTGGTTTGCACAACACAAAAATTATTTAGAGCATTTACAAGAGGATCAAAAAATAAGAGACTGCATCAAGAATTATGTACAAAAGAATACGAGAATATCCTCTGCGATAGAGGGAATTGCACGTATAGAGATTCAAAAAAGAATCGATCTGATCCAGGTCATAATCTTTATGGGATTCCCAAAGCTATTATTAGAAAGTAGATCACGAGGAGTCGAAGAATTACAGACAACCCTAGAAAAAGAATTGAATTGTATGAATCGTAAACTTAACGTTGTTATCAAAAAAATTTCAAAACCTTATGGAAATCCCACTATTCTTGCAGAATTTCTAGCCGAACAATTAAAAAATAGGGTTTCATTTCGAAAGGCAATGAAAAAGGCTATTGAATTAACCGAACAAGCAGATACAAAAGGTATTCAAATTCAAATTTCAGGTCGGATTGATGGAAAAGAGATTGCACGCGTTGAATGGATCCGAGAAGGCAGAGTTCCCCTACAAACCATTGGAGCTAAAATTGATTATTGTTCCTATAGTGCTCGAACTATCTATGGTGTGTTGGGGATAAAAATTTGGATATTTATCGACAAGGAATACTAAAATCTTACTTTTAAAAATGAAAACCCTCCATTCTTTTTATTTTTTTCAAAACCACCAATAAATTCTTTTAATTCTTATAGGGTTGAATAAAAATTTGACTGACCTTTTGATAAAATTGCTATGCTTAGTGTGTGACTCGTTGGTTTTTTAGGGTTAAGATTAAATTAGGATTAAACACGATTATCCCAGCTCCCCAGTATGAATAAATAAGTAGATAAATACTAACCACCTCATCACTTCGCATTATCTCAATTTAAAAAATCAGCCAAAATGTAATATAATGATCATACCTTTGTAGCGACTGAAATCTTTTTTGTTTCTGAAAAAAGCTTTGAAAAAAAAGATAGAAGAAAAATGTAGATAAACGGAAGGATGAGAGAAAAAAATGATAATGATATAGAATTCCAGTAATGTAAGGTCGATAAGTCATTTTATAAATTATATAAGGGCAGTGTAATATAGCATGGATCAAGATTCATCTTAAGTAAATGACTCTTATTCTTCCTAGAGCAAAACAAAAAAATCAAGAGCTTCGAGCCAATAAAGACTTAGAAAATTGACTCAAGAACAACTTTCATGACGAGCTCCGTTGTAAAATTAAGACCTAAGCATTAAGTAAGAAGCGATGGGAACGATGGAAGCTGTGAATGCAAAAGATTCTATGGAAAAGGAAATCTTACTGATTCACTGGTCGGGATGGCGGAATGAAGCCCAGATGAATTGATCTATTCTTCGAAAGTGCAAAAAAGTCTAAAAATTAAACAAATTAAACAAAAGAGTGAATATCCGCCCGCGAAAATTTTCTTTTTTTGAATCCTTTTATTCGCGAGGAGCCAGATGAGAAGAAATTCTCACGTCTAGTTCTGTAGTAGAGATGGAATTCACAAACAAACATCAACTATAACCCAAAAAGAACCAGATTCCGTAAACAACATAGAGGAAGAACGAAGGGAATTTCTTATAGGGGGAATCGTATTTGTTTCGGTAAATATGCTCTTCAAGCGATTGAACCTGCTTGGATCACATCCAGACAAATAGAAGCAGGTCGACGAGCAATGACACGAAATGTACGTCGTGGTGGAAAAATATGGGTACGAATATTTCCAGACAAACCAGTTACAATAAGACCCGCAGAAACACGTATGGGTTCGGGTAAAGGATCGCCCGAATATTGGGTAGCTGTTGTTAAACCAGGTCGAATACTTTATGAAATGAATGGAGTAACAGAAAATATAGCTAGACGAGCAATTTCAGTAGCAGCGTCCAAAATGCCTATACGAACTCAATTCATTATTTCGGGATAAAGTATAAAAAGAACAACTAACAAAAAGGTTCTTCATTATGAAAAATTTAAAATTTTTTCTTTTTAGACAAAAAATATTTCTTTTTTTTTGTCCTTTGCATTGAAAAAAATTTTAAAATCGTATGATTCAACCTCAGACCCTTTTAAATGTAGCCGATAACAGCGGGGCCCGAGAGTTGATGTGTATTCGAATCATAGGTGCTAGTAATCGTCAATATGCTCATATTGGTGACATTATTATTGCTGTGATCAAAGACGCAGTACCAAATATGCCCCTAGAAAGATCAGAAGTTGTCAGAGCTGTAATTGTACGTACTTGTAAAGAACTGAAACGGGACAACGGTATGATAATACAATATGATGACAATGCTGCAGTTGTTATTGATCAGGAAGGAAATCCAAGAGGAACTCGAATTTTTGGTGCAATCGCCCGCGAATTAAGAAAACTAAATTTTACTAAAATAGTTTCCTTAGCTCCTGAGGTATTATAAAATTATTTTTAGAGTAGGTTATTTGAAAAAGAAAATAGATTAAGAGATAGATTGTATCTCACGCATATACCTTAAATTATTCATAAACAAAAAAGCATGTTGATTATATCAAATAATGAGTTAATAAAATTTTTAGGCATAATGAGTAGAGACACTATTGCTGAGATATTAACCTCGATACGAAATGCTTATATGGATCAAAAAAGAGTGGTTCGAATAACATCGACTAATAGTACCGAAAATCTCGTAAAAATACTTTTACGAGAAGGTTTTATCGAAAATATGAGAAAACAACGCGAAAAGCATAAAATTTTTTTGGTTTTAACGCTGAGACACCAAAGGACTGGAAAAAAGCCCTATAGAAACCTTTTCAATTTAAACCGAATTAGCCGACCGGGTCTACGAATCTATTCTAACTGTCAACGGATTCCTAGAATTTTAGGCGGGATGGGAATTGTAATTCTATCCACTTCTCGAGGTATAATGACCGACCGAGAGGCTAGACTACAAGGAATTGGTGGAGAAATTTTGTGTTCTATATGGTAATCTTTCTCATACACAAAATCTATTCAAAATTTGATTCTTTGAAATTGTAAAAAACTAAATAGAGTCAAAGCTGAAGTAAGTCGTTATGATTCAACCTGGGGGCATATAATTTTTCGACTCCGCAACAAGGATTCGAAAAATTATATGGTTTGAACACCCCTTATCGTGAAATAAGGGAATCAATATGAAAAATTATCAAGAAACTGCTGTCTTCAAAGAAGTAGATTCTGAAGTTGATTCAAATTTAAAATAAGGAATGACAAGTATGAAAATAAGAGCTTCTGTCCGTAAAATATGTGAAAAGTGTCGATTGATCCGTAGGAGGGGACGACTTATAGTAATTTGTTCCAATCCGAAACATAAACAAAGACAGGGATAATCAGACTCGCTAAAGAAACTGATAATAAATAAGGAATCCTTTGTAACATGAAATGGATATATCCATAGATCTCTGACTTATATTTATGAAATGATAAAATATGGCAAAAGCTATACCACGAATCGGTTCACGTAGAAATGGACGTATAGGGTCACGTAGGAATGTGCGTAGAATACCAAAAGGAGTTATCCATGTTCAAGCCAGTTTCAATAATACCATTATCACTATTACAGATGTACGGGGACGGGTGGTTTCTTGGTCCTCTGCCGGTACTTGTGGATTCAAGGGGACAAAAAGAGGGACGCCCTTTGCTGCTCAAACCGCAGCAGGAAATGCTATTCGTACAGTAGTCGATCAAGGTATGCAACGAGCAGAAGTCATGATAAAGGGTCCTGGTCTCGGAAGAGACGCAGCACTGCGAGCTATTCGCAGAAGTGGTATACTATTAACTTTTATACGGGATGTAACCCCTATGCCACATAATGGATGTAGACCCCCCAAAAAAAGACGAATATAGAAATGTACGTTAAAGGACTGTCAAGAAAAACAAGAGAAATAAATGATTCAATGATCAATTAATATTACTATGGTTCGAGAGAAAATAGCAGTATCTACTCGGACACGCCAGTGGAAGTGTGTTGAATCAAGAAAAGACAGTAAACGTCTTTATTATGGGCGCTTTGTTCTGTCTCCGCTTATGAAAGGTCAAGCCGACACAATAGGAATTGCGCTGCGAAGAACTTTGCTTGGAGAAATAGAAGGAACATGTATCACACGCGTAAAATTTGAGAAAGTGTCACATGAATATTCTACCATAGTGGGTATTCAAGAATCAGTCCATGAAATTTTAATGAATTTAAAAGAAATTGTATTAAAAAGTAATTTATATGGAACTTGTGACGCATCTATTTGTGTTAGAGGTCCTGGATATGTAACGGCTAAAGATATTGCCTTACCACCGTATGTAGAAATCATTGATAATACACAACATATAGCTAGTCTGACGGAATCAATCAACTTGTGTATTGGATTAGAAATCGAAAGAAATCGTGGATATCTTATCAAAACGCCACATAACTCTCAAGATGGAAGTTATCCTATAGATGCTATATTCATGCCTGTTCGAAATGCAAATCATAGTATTCATTCTTATGGGAATGGAAATCAAAAACAGGAGATACTTTTTCTCGAAATATGGACAAACGGAAGTTTAACTCCGAAAGAAGCACTTCATGAAGCCTCGCGGAATTTGATTGAGTTATTTATACCCTTTTTACATATGGAAGGAGAAAACTCACATTTAGAGAGCAATCAACCCATGGTTCCTTTATCCCCTTTTACTTTTCATGATAAATTAGCTAAAGTCATAAAAAAGAAAAAAGAAATAGCATTTAAATCGATTTTTATTGACCAA